TAATATAATTTCATTAGATCATTGAATCATTTATTTCTCTTGTTTCTCTTGAAAGTTCTTCAATGTGCATTTCTACACACGTCTTTTTTTCGGAGGTCTACAGCCATTATGTGGCATAGGGGTTACATCCCGTACAAAAGTTAATAATATACCACTTCTACGAATAGCTCGGAGAGCTGCGTCTCTTCCGAGACCGGGGCCTTTTATCATGACCTCTGCTCGTTGCATACCTTGATCCACTACTGTACGAATAGCATTGCCTGCTGCGGTTTGAGCAGCAAATGGTGTCCCTCTTCTCGTACCCTTGAATCCACAAGTACCGGCAGAGGACCAAGAAACCACCCTACCCCGTACATCTGTAACGGTGACAATGGTATTATTGAAACTTGCTTGAACATGAATAACTCCCTTTGGTATTCTACGGGCACTCTTACGTGCCCCAATACGTCCATTCCTGCGCGAACCAATTCTCGGTATAGCTTTTGCCATATTTTATCATCTCGTAAATATGAGTTAGAGATATATGGATATATCCATTTCATGTTAAAACAGATTCCTTATTTATGTATCGTTTCATTTAGCGAGTGTGATTATCCCTGCCTTTGTTTATGTCTCGGATTGGAACAAATTACTATAATTCGCCCCCGCCTGCGGATTAGTCGACATTTTTCACAAATTTTACGAACAGAAGCTCTTATTTTCATATTTGTCATTCCTTATCTAAAATTGTAATTTACGTCTTGGAAGAAAAAAAGTTTCTTGAGATTTTGCATCTCGAATGGTATTCTCACGAAAGGGGTGTTCAAACCACTTAATCCTTCGAATCCTTGTTGCGGAGTCGATAAATTATACGTCCTTTGGTTGAATCATACCGACTTACCTCAACCTTGACTCTATCTCCCGGTAGTATCCGTATAAAACTACGTCGGATCTTTCCTGAAACATAACCTAGAATTAGATCTTCATTATCTAAACGAACCCGGAACATGCCATTGGGAAGCGATTCGGTAATTAAACCCTCATGAATCCATTTTTGTTCTTTCATTCCAGGTAAAGCCCCCTTGAAGTATCAACTAATGAAGGAGGAACAATATTAGACAACTCGTCTCTTTTCTTTTTTATTTTACAATTTAAAATAGTAAGTTTTGGGTCCAATTTGTATATTAAAAGGATTACCATATATAACACAAAATTTCTCCGCCGATTCCTTCTAGTCGAGCCTCTCGGTCTGTCATTATACCTCGGGAAGTAGAAATAATTACAATCCCCATCCCACCTAAAATTCGAGGAATTCGTTGATAATTAGAATAGATTCGTAGACCAGGTCGACTGATCCGTTTTAAATTTAAAAGATTTCTACAGGGCTTTTTCCTATTCCTTCTATGTTGCAGCGTTAAAACCAAAAAATCTTTGTCGTTTTCTCGATGTTTTCTCACGTTTTCGATAAAACCCTCTCTTAAAAGTATTTTGACAATATTTTCGGTAATATTAGTAACTGTTATTCGAACCACTCTTTTTTTATCCATATCAGCATTTCGTATAGAGGTTATTACCTCAGCAATAGTGTCCCTACCCATGATGAACTAAAATTGTTGGTGACTCAAAATTTGATATAATCAACATGCTTATTTCTTTTTTTTTTTTATTTGTTTATGTTATGAATTTGAGTAATTAAAGGTATATGCGTGAGATACAATCTATTTCTCAATCCATTTCTTTCAACTATCCCACTATAAAATAGCACGATCCCCTTTTAGAATACTTCGGGAGCTAATGAAACTATTTTAGTAAAATTGAATTGTCTTAATTCCCGGGCGATCGCGCCAAAAATTCGAGTTCCTTTTGGATTTCCTTCTTGATCAATAACAACTGCAGCATTGTCATCATATCGGATTATCATACCGTTGTCCCGTTTGAGTTCTTTACAGGTACGCACAATTACAGCTCTGACCACTTCTGATTTTTCTAGGGGCATATTTGGTACTGCTTCTTTGATCACAGCAACAATAACGTCACCAATATGAGCATATCGACGATTGCTAGCTCCTATGATTCGAATACACATCAGTTCTCGAGCCCCGCTGTTATCTGCTACATTTAAATGGGTCTGAGGTTGAATCATATCATTTTGTAATCTGTTCTTTTAATACATAATACGAAGGACAAAAAAAAAGAAATATTATTTGTCTAAAAAGAAAAAATAAAAGAAATAAGCCATTTTTTTTTACACCCAAGACTCATTTCTGTTAGTTCTATCTTTTTCTCCTTTATTCCGAAATAATGAATTGAGTCCGTATAGGCATTTTGGATGCTGCTATTGAAATAGCCCTTCTAGCTATATTTTCTGTTACTCCGCCCATTTCATAAAGTATTCGACCTGGTTTAACAACAGCTACCCAATATTCGGGGGATCCTTTCCCCGAACCCATACGTGTTTCTGCGGGCCTTAGTGTAACTGGTTTGTCTGGAAATATACGTACCCATAGTTTTCCACCACGACGTGCATTTCGTGTCATTGCTCGTCGACCGGCTTCTATTTGTCTAGATGTGATCCAAGCGGGTTCAAGTGCCTGAAGAGCATATTTACCGAAACAAATACGATTCCCTCGATATGATATTCCCTTCATTCTTCCTCTATGTTGTTTACGGAATCTGGTTCTTTTAGGGTTATAGTTGATGGTTGGTTATGAATTCCATCTCTACTACAGAACCGGACGTGAGAGTTTCTTCTCATCCGGCTCCTCGCGAATAAAAGAATTAAAAAATAAAAAAGATTTCGAATCTTAATTAATATTAATTAAGTATAATATATAATATAAGTAATTAACTAATTAAGATATACATGTATTTAAATTGAATCGTGGAATTTTTTGAGATTTCATCTAATCTAATCTATTAGTAATCTATAGATCTTGTTTAAATAGACAATTAAAGATTTTAGTTTCTATTTTCGAAATCATATTGTTATTTTGGAATATAAATAGAACAAATTTTTGTGTTTTTATTTTGATCGTCTAAATTTATCAATTCAAAAAAAGAAAGTTTTCGCGGGCGAATATTTACTCTTCTATTTCCATTTTCGGCTTGTCTCCTGACTTCTTACAATAGATGAATGGATCTCCGGTTCATTCCGCCATCCCGACCAGTGAATTATAATTATTAAGATTCCTTTTTCACTAAAATCTTTTGCATTCACAGCTTCCATCGTTCCCATCACTTCTTACTTAATGCTTAGGTCCAAATTTGACAATGGAGCTCATAATGAAATTTGTTCTTGAGTCAATCTTCTTAGTCTTTATTGGCTCGAAGCTCTTGATTTTTTTGTTTTGTTCTATAATCTATAAGAAGAGTCATTTAATTAGGTTATGGAAGAATCAGTATTGATGCTTTATTACACTGCCTTTTATGAGATGACTTATAGACCTTACATATTGGAATTCTATATCATTGATATTTATTTTCTCTCTTTCTCTCATCCTTCCATTTATATCCACATCTTTCTTCTCTATTTTGCTTTACAGCTTAAAATCGGATTGATTTTTTTTGCAGAAACACAAAATTTCAGTTGCTACAAAGATATGACCGATATATCATATCTTGACTGGTTCTGTAGATCGAGATAATGCGAAGTAATGAGTTGGTTATTAGTTCTATAGTTAGTTATTAGTTCATACTATGGTGTTGGGCTGGTCTTTTTGAATCCTAACCCTAAAAAACCAACGAGTCACACACTAAGCATAGCAATTTTCTCAAAATAAGTGTCAATCGAATTTTTTTATTCAACCTTATAGAATTAATTGATAGTTTTGAGCAAAAGAATGAAGGGGTTTCTCTTTTTTATTTTTTTTTTTATGTTAAAAGGAAAGGTTTATTATCCCTCGTCTTTATTATTCCTCGTCTAGAAATATCCAAATTTTGATACCTAATACACCATAGATAGTTCGAACTGTATAGGAACAATAATCAATTTTAGCTCGAATGGTTTGTAGGGGAACCCTACCCTCTCGAATCCATTCGACACGTGCAATTTCTTTTCCGTCAATACGACCTGCAATTTGTACTTGAATTCCTTTTGTATCTGCTTGTTCAGTTAATTCAATAGCTTTTTTCATTGCTTTTCGAAATGAAACTCTATTCTTTAATTGTCCGGCTAAAAATTCTGCAAGAATATTAGGGTTCCCATAAGGTTTTGCAATTCTTTTGATAGCAATATTAAGTTTTCGGTTCATACAATTAAACTCTTTTTGTAGAGTCGTCTGTAATTCTTCGACTCCGCGCGGTCGACTTTCTAGTAAGAATTTTGGGAATCCCATAAAGATTATGACCTGGATCAGATCGATTCTTTTTTGAATCTCTATACGTACAATTCCCTCTAACGCAGAAGAAATTTTCATATTCTTTTGTACATAATTCTTGATACAATCTCTTATTTTTTGATCTTCTTGTAAACCCTCCAAATAATTTTTTGGTTGTGCAAACCAAAGAGAATGATGACCTTGGGTTGTACCAAGTCTGAAACCAAGTGGATTTATTTTTTGTCCCATATTCCCCCACTACTATACATATCACGATACGCCATAGCTGTATGCTTATTTTTCCATCTAGGTTTTTTTAACGAATCTATCTCTACATATTTATCATCTAAAGATATATCTTTCATTACAATAGTTATATGACAGGTAGGTTTTTTTATCGGATAACTACGCCCTCGAGCCCTAGGTTTGAATTTCTTGATCGTAGTACCCTTGTTGACTTCGGCTTTACTAATGACTAAATTGGCTTCGTTGGAAGCCATATTGTAACTAGCATTTGCTGCTGCAGAATAAACCAATTTTAAAATGGGATAACATGCTCGATAGGGCATAAGTTCGAGTATCATAAGTGTTTCCTCATAGGAACGTCCGCGAATTTGGTCAATTACTCTTCGTGCTTTGTCAGCAGACATAGAGATATGTTGACCTAAAGCATATACTTCTTTTTTTTTTTCTTGTCTTTTTCTT